TTGTGAGAAATTCATACCAATCGACAGAGTGAGTTCGGTTTTGATGTAAAAGATTTATGGACGGAGTTAACAATTTGGATAATATATCTAAATCCATTCCTTCATAATTGAAGAAAGGAATTCCAATGGCCCCAACGAATAACGTAAATAAAACCAATACAAGCATGGGAAATAGCATAGTATTGTCCGACTCATGGGGATATGAGAAGGTTTTTTTAGTGCCAAAATGAGGAATACTAATAAAAGGCTGCACCATGCTTCTTACATTTTCATTACTATCAATTCGATATGTGTTTAAAAAAGGGGCCTTTTCGTTGTTTTTGATCATTAATAAATCGAATAAACGAAAGTTTGTTTTCGTAATTTTAGGTTCTTCTTTACCCCACAGAGACATTGAATAGAATGAGCTGCTTTTTTTGCCACTGTAATTTTGAAAATAAACGTTTAAATGTCCTTCAAAAGTAAGTAAATAGATCCGAAACATATAAAAGGCGGTTAATCCTGCCGTAGAATAAGCTATTATTGCAAAAATCGGTGAATACAACCAACTATCACTAAGAATTTCATCTTTGGACCAAAAACAAGCAAGAGGTGGAATACCACAAAGAGAAAGTGTACCTAATAAAAAAGAAGTTTTTGTAATTGGTACATGTTTTCTTAAACCGCCCATAAGAACCATATTCTGACTTTTATCTGGAGAATACCCAACAATAGCTTCCATCGAATGAATAATAGATCCAGATCCTAAAAACAACAATGCTTTCGAATAAGCATGAGTAATCAAATGAAATAAAGCAGCTTGATAAGAACCCATACCTAAAGCTAACATCATATAACCCAATTGAGACATTGTAGAATAAGCTAAACCTCTCTTAATATCTTTTTGAGCAAGAGCTAAAGTAGCTCCTAAAAACAATGTTATTATACCGATCAAAGATATCAGATTTAATATGTAAGGTATAACTATGAAAAGAGGAAGAAGCCGAGCTACAAGAAAAATTCCAGCTGCTACCATCGTAGCAGCATGTATAAGAGCCGAAATAGGGGTAGGCCCTTCCATGGCATCGGGTAACCAGACATGAAGGGGAAATTGAGCAGATTTCGCAACTGCGCCGGCAAATAATAGGAAAGCACATAAAGTAACAAATAAAGGATTAACTTCATTATTATAAACCAAGTTATTGAATATTTCAAACAAATCCCGAAATTCAAAACTACCTGTTATCCAATAAAAACCTAAAATTCCTAATAATAACCCAAAATCCCCGACACGATTAGTTACAAACGCTTTTTGACAAGCATTCGCCGCACTAGGTCGGGTGAACCAAAAACCTATTAATAGATAAGAACACATTCCAACCAATTCCCAAAAAATATAAATTTGTATTAAATTAGAACTAGTAACTAATCCCAACATTGAAGTATTGGAAAAACTCATATAAGCAAAAAATCTCACATATCCCCGATCATGAGACATATAATTGTCACTATAAATAAGAACCATAATCCCAACACTAGTGATTAATATTGACATAATAGAAGTAAGTGGATCAACCAAGCAGCCAAACTCTAAAGAAAAATCATTATTGATAGTCCAAGACCATACATATTGATAAACAGAATTGTTATTTAGTTGCTGAGTAAAGAAATGGGCTGAAAAAATCATAACTATACTTAATAATAAAATACTCGGAAAAGCCCACATACGGCGAAGATTTTTAGTTGCCGTTGGAAAAAGTAGAAGTCCAGCTCCTATTAACATAGGAACGGGAAGTGGAATGAACGGTATGATCCATGAATATTGATATGTATATTCCATATAAAAATAAATAAAAAAATTATCTTAATTAATTGTTTCTGATTCACCAGTTCGTATTTCTTTTCTTTTGAAAGCGATCGATTAATAAAAAAAATTAAGATATATAAAATAAAACTTAAATAGAATTTCCCAGGTTTAATTATTTGGAATGGAATCTTTCCAAACTACTTCAAATATTTCAAATGAAGATGAAGAGTTAGGGTTAGTCAAATGATATGGAACAATTTACGAGTGAAAAATAAATATGTACTTTGTTTATTATTAATATTGAATTGTTAATATGAAATGAAAATTATTAAGTCCAATTTTATGAAGATAAAAACGAAAAATTGCAATTTCGGTCTAATTATTACGTATTACCTTATTACAATAATTTATTTATATCTATAGAGCAAGGATAAATAATGACAGCAAAAAAGTATTTAATATGAATCATAGGGTCCATAACTTGACTCATAAAATCTATTTCCCATAAAACAAAACGAATTTATTGCAGTTTGGTTCGGCTATCCCAATCATTAAGAAATTTTTTTAGAACTAATTGATTGTCTTCTATTACAATAAAAGCTATTTGTAGGAAATGCTTTGGTATCCCACACTTTTTTATGTAAAATAAAAAGGAGGGGCAAAAGAATGGCTTTTAGAAAGTATTTTGTATATTTTAATCAATTAACTACTAGGCTTAGGCTCATTCGAGTTTGAAAATGAAAATTCCTTTCTTAGAACTTGACCAATTTAATTAATATAATAGAAAAAGAAAATTATTACACTTTTTTTTTATTAAGCAGGAGAGGGATTGAGTTTTTAAATCTTTCGATGTATTTTATTACATGTAAGAATGGAACATGACAAAACTAGAAAGCAAAGACCCAACCCCTTTTGTTTGTATTTTTTATCAACTTCAATCTATTCTATTTGGCATAGTAGATCCTATTGTTCTTAGTAATATTTTAGACAATTTTTCCATACACCTTTTATGATGAGGGGAATGTAATTTAGAGAATAGCTAGCTAAAGGTATAGTAAAGAACAATTGATTTTGAACAATAGATGTCTTTCACATCCAACCGATGAACCAATTATAATTTCAAAATGGCAGTGCCAAAAAAGCGCACCTCTAGTTCAAAAAAACGTATTCGTAAAAATATTTGGAAAAGGAAAGGGTATTGGGCAGCATTGAAAGCTTTTTCGTTAGCGAAATCTCTTTCTACCGGTAGCTCAAAAAGTTTTTTTTGTGTGACAAATAAATAATCAAACAATAGACTAAATAATGTGAATCGGTCTAATTCAAAAAACAGTCTCATTTTTGTTAGAATTTATTTATAAGTTTTTTTTTTTTTTCTAAAGTTTAGAAGTTATCAAGATTATAAATAATATTAATCTAATAATAATAGATAATAATTAATAATAGATAATAATCTAAATTACTATTTCATTTTTATTTAATAAAAAAAACGATTTCCATTCTCTAATGTTTTAACCTGATCAATAACAATATAAGATGGAATTCATTTTTTTTTTTTTTTTTTTTAGTAGAAATAAGAATTCGGTTGTCTACTGAATTCAAAAAGTGAATGGTATTCTTTTGTTTGAAAAAAGAATAAACGCAAGCACAAGGTTTCACCTTTTTTTTTTTTTTATGTTTTATCATTTTCAAGATGGGGATTATCACCTTCCCCATCGACTTGACTCGATAATCAATTTACTTTTTAGTTCTATCTATGGATTGAAGTCAAAATTATCTAGTTCAAAATGTTCCGTTTTATTTTCAGGAGACCTTAAAGTAATAAACTATGAAACGAAAAACCCCGTTGTTAGTTAAGTTAAAAAACGGATACCCTAAGATACCCTAAAATAAATAAAAAACAAAACTATTATAAGAATAATTAATATTATTAACGAAAACGTTTAGATTAAATGCCTAATTTTGAAACAAATTTTTAGTCATCAATTTGAATGTTTCCTAAAAAATATTGAATTAAACCCCCTCAATCTCGACGATTGAATAAAAATAGGTTATTATGATTTCGAATAAGCCGCTATGGTGAAATCGGTAGACACGCTGCTCTTAGGAAGCAGTGCTAGAGCATCTCGGTTCGAGTCCGAGTAGCGGCATGTCTTTTTCTAAAAGAGTAAGCCCTATAATGAATTCAATTCCCTATTTCAATTCCTATAATTGAGGCCCCTTTTTTAATAAATTTTATGATATTTTCAACTTTAGAGCGTATATTAACTCATATATCCTTTTCGATCATTTCAATTGTAATTACAATTCATTTGATAACTTTATTTGTCGATGAAATCGTAGGACTATATGATTCATCAGAAAAGGGGATGATAGCTACTTTTTTCTGCATAACAGGATTATTAGTTACTCGTTGGATTTATTTTGGGCATTTACCATTAAGCGATTTATATGAATCATTAATTTTTCTTTCATGGGGTTTTTCCATTATTCATATGATTCCGTATTTTAAAAAACAAAAAAACCATTTAAGCGCAATAACGGCGCCAAGTGTTATTTTTACCCAGGGTTTCGCTACTTCAGGTCTTTTAACCGAAATGCATCAATCCGCAATATTAGTACCTGCTCTCCAATCCCATTGGTTAATGATGCACGTAAGTATGATGGTATTGGGCTATGCAGCTCTTTTGTGTGGATCATTATTATCACTAGCTCTTCTAGTCATTACATTTCGAAAATTCATAAGGATTTTTAGTAAAAGCAATAATTTATTAACGGAGTCGTTTTCCTTTGGTGAGATTCAATACGTGAATGAAAGAAACAATGTGTTACAAAACACTTCTTTGATTTCTTCTCAGAATTATTACAGATATCAATTAATTCAACAATTGGATCGGTGGAGTTATCGTATTATTAGTTTAGGGTTTATCCTTTTAACCATAGGTATTCTTTCGGGAGCAGTATGGGCTAATGAAGCATGGGGATCCTATTGGAATTGGGATCCAAAAGAGACTTGGGCATTTATTACTTGGACCATATTTGCGATTTATTTACATATTCGAACAAATAAAAATTATGAAAGCGTAAATTCTGCAATTGTGGCCTCAATGGGCTTTCTTATAATTTGGATATGCTATTTTGGGGTTAATCTATTAGGAATAGGGTTACATAGTTATGGTTCATTTACATTACCATCTAATTGAATAAGGTACTTGACAACTAGAAGCCTAGGGCAGCATACATGAAACCCTCATGTAAACCAACCATCAAGAACCATTTGAATCATTCCATATTCCATTACTTGATTCAAATGGTTCTCGAAAATGTCAAAAATATCTGGTTATATATAGAATTCCAATTTTTTTATTTAACTTAAAAACAGAAAAAGACTTTTTTTGTACAATGAACGATTTTACAAATCATCAGGTTTTTTATTTTGGTTTATTGACAAAAACTATCTATAAAAAAAATTTGATATAATAGCTTCGACCTTGTCAACTGATAATGAGAAAACGAAATCGGGATAAATACCAATACCTATTACAGGTAAAAGGATAGAAATAGAAATAAATAACTCTCGCGGTCCAGAATCAAAAAAATAAGAGTTTGGGGCATTAAAAAGCTTGTATCCATAGAACATCTGGCGTAACATAGATAATGAATAAATAGGAGTTAATATCATTCCAATTGCCATTACAAAAGTAATTAATACTTTTGTCATTAAAAGATATTTTTGGCTAGTAAGTATTCCAAAAAAAACTATCAATTCAGCAACAAAACCGCTCATGCCCGGTAATGCAAGCGAAGCCATTGATAAGATACTGAAAGTCGTAAATATTTTTGGAATTGCGATAGCCATTCCACCCATTTCGTCGAGATAAATAAGTCGTATTCTATCATAACTCGTTCCGGCCAAGAAAAAAAGCGCAGCCCCAATAAATCCGTGAGAAATTATTTGTAAAATGGCCCCATTGAGCCCTGTATCGCTTATAGAACCAATTCCTATAATTATGAAACCCATATGAGATACAGAGGAATAGGCTATTCTTTTTTTTAAATTACGCTGACCAGGAGATGTTAAAGCTGCATAGATAATTTGAATTGTGCCTACTATCATCAACCAGGGAGAAAATATAGAATGGGCATGGGGTAATAATTCCATATTGATCCGAACCAACCCATACGCTCCCATTTTTAATAAGATTCCGGCTAAAAGCATACAAGTACTATAATGTGCCTCTCCATGGGTGTCTGGTAACCATGTGTGTAGGGGTATGATCGGTGATTTGACAGCAAAAGCAATAAGAAATCCAATATAGAATATTATTTCCAGGGCTACAGGATACGATTGATTAGCTGATGTTTCAAAATTTAATGTCGGTTCATTGGAGCCATATAAACCAATACCCAGAACTCCTATTAATAAAAAAACAGAACCTCCGGCAGTGTACAAAATAAATTTTGTAGCTGAATACAAACGTTTCTTTCCCCCCCACATGGATAGAAGTAGATAAACGGGAATTAATTCTAACTCCCACATGATGAAAAAAAGTAAAAGGTCTTGAGAAGAAAATGGTCCTATTTGACCGCTATACATTGCTAACATTAGGAAATGAAATAGTCGGGAATCTCGAGTAACGGGCCAAGCCGCTAAAGTAGCTAAAGTTGTGATAAATCCTGTCAGTAAAATGGGTCCTATAGAAATTCCATCTATTCCCAATCTCCAGTAAAAATCAAAAAAATTGATCCATTGATAATTCTCCGTTAGTTGCATTAACGGATCATCCAATTGGAAATGATAACCGAATGCATAGGTTGTTAGAAGGAGTTCCGTTATGCATATAGATATAGTATACCATCTTATTACCTTATTTCCTCTATGAGGAAGAAAGAAAATTAAGGAACCCGCGGTTATTGGCAAAACTACAACTAGCGTTAACCAAGGAAAATTATTCATAGTAAAAACAAAATAAACTTGGACCAGAAAAACCCGTGCTCGAAATAAATATATTTTGAGCGCGGGTTTTTGTCGGTAAAGGTAAAAAAATCAAATGTATTCGAGTAGGGTTTTCTGGAACGTATTAATAAGCTAGACCCATACTTCGAGTTGTTTCATGCCATAAATAAACGCGAACGCTCAAGAAATCCGTTGGACAGGCGGATTCACATCTCTTACAACCGACACAGTCCTCTGTTCTTGGAGCAGAAGCGATTTGCTTAGCTTTACATCCGTCCCAAGGTATCATTTCTAATACATCGGTTGGGCAGGCTCGCACACATTGAGTACACCCTATACACGTATCATAAATCTTTACTGAGTGTGACATTTGATCTATAAATTTTTGAACGTCAGAAATTTTCGATCTAGTAAATTTGGAAATGAATCATATATTTAAACACCAGATGAATCAACAATTTACCAGAAATTTTGAAGCAATCTACTTCTGGATCGACTCGCGCGATAGAGCCAAGATACTTTGATTTCTTCCATTTTCGAAAATGTGGATTAGATTTAATGTATGGGCATGTTAATTTGAATTTAGGAATATTCTAATTTCGATGATTAATACTACTTATTCAACAAATTCGATTGATTGATACGAGTTGATTTTCTGTTACGATAAATTGACGAAACAATAGCCGGTCCAATAGCTGCTTCAGCGGCGGCAATAGCTATAACAAAAATGGAGAAAATATTTCCTTTTAATTGCCGGCTA